AAACCTGCTATATATATATTATATAGAATGAATATATAGAATTTATATATCAGAATAGCTGACATAGTCATGATTCAATGGGTCAGATCCACTTACTTTTTACTTTTTCTTTATTTATAATTTTATGGTGGGTTTGTTTTATAGGAACACTGGAGAAGCAGGAATACTTTAGTTTGACGATTAACAATAGGGATGGATTGGATATCTAGAATATTTATGTATTAAGTCAAGACAAAATGAATAATGAGACATGAAGAAAGAGGGTTACTATGTCACTACAAAATGGACTCTCCACAATTATGAAAATGAATAAATTTCAACTTTATAACTTACGACCCATAATCTAATTAGAATTCATTATACTGGTGATTACCTTTTTTTTTTTTTTAGAACTATTAACAATGGAAAACGAAGACTAAGACTTGAGTTTAATGAAAAAGCCCTTTATCGGATTTGAACCGATGACTTACGCCTTACCATGGCGTTACTCTACCACTGAGTTAAAAGGGCCTGTTTATTCAATTTTAAAAATTTAATAGTTTTAATTAAATTATGAGTTTACTACATATATATATAGATATAATATAATATAATAGACATATACATATCTACATATATGTATAAGAGCTCATTATCAACATAGAGTTAAGATATTTTCTTCAATCATGTGATGGGGGGATTCATATCCCGAGCCAAATTCCATAAAAAAAAAAAAAAAATGTCTAGCGTTTTTGAATTTTTTTTTTTGGTTTAATATAAGATAGTGATAGGCATATCTCATCTGAACGATGAACGAAGAAATTAGTTAAAATTGAATAATAATAATAAATATTATTAAATATTCTTTTTATCCCTTTTTTCTGTCGGATCAAGCACTACCCTAACTAAGGGAATCCTACTACTATAACTTTGTTTAATTAATCTGTATATATATTATATAATACTATGCTATGCATTGTATTATAATACATAATAATATATATATCTATATTAATCCGTATTGTAAATTAAAGTTATCTAGATTTCTGTATATTAATATTAAAAATTTCAAAGTAGATAAAGACTCTTTTGATCTAGTTATATAATATATTATAATTATATTGTATATTGACAATTCCAAAAAAACTTATCATACTATCAGCATAGTATGCTGATGGTCGGGCGGATCTGCCCCCATCGTCTAGCGGTTCAGGACATCTCTCTTTCAAGGAGGCAGCGGGGATTCGACTTCCCCTGGGGGTAGGGTACTACGAAAGGAAGTTAATCATGGATTATAACTAAACCTAGAATTAATTCTTCCTGGGTCGATGCCCGAGCGGTTAATGGGGGCGGACTGTAAATTCGTTGGCAATATGTCTACGCTGGTTCAAATCCAGCTCGGCCCAATAATTCGCCGCTCCATTGAATACGATCTAACCAGTTTAATTTGTCCTCTTCAGAAATAGAAATGCCCTATCCGTCAAAATAAAGATCAACCATTTTTTTGATCTATCCATATTTTTTAATTAGTCATTTTTGACAATAAAAAAAAAAAAAAGAACCACCGATTACTAGTAATTATTGCTATAGTTCATATCCATGTGGATATGATATCAGTATATCATTTTTGTTTCTGTTACAACACGACGAGACGAATAGAATGTTCTTATGAAACCATAAGAATATGTATGCCATACACCTCGCTGGGATTGTAGTTCAATCGGTCAGAGCACCGCCCTGTCAAGGCGGAAGCTGCGGGTTCGAGCCCCGTCAGTCCCGAACTAGGATCCGATGAATTTATCAATTCATCTCCCACTTTTTACAGATAAAGTGGGACAGGGAGCAAGATCTAAGAATCCTTATTTTTTTTTTTGTTTCACATTAATATTTTGATATTTATCATCAGACAAAAGAAATGCGGGAATTTTCATTTCTTTCACTACGGAATAGTACCGATTGATAAGGAAGAGACATATCTAGATTGATTGGTACGATCGGTTATATTACTCTATGTCAGTATTTTTAGAGATACCATATTCGTTATTCATTTGACTTTATTTTTTGATTGTTCTTGAATAATGAAATGGAGTAGAGTGCCCAGCCCTTTTCCAACTCCGACTTGTGTATCCTCTATTTTTAATTAAAAAAATCTATCTCATTCAAATTGCATGCTAATTTTTTATGTATGTGTTCTCCCCCAATCCAAGAAAGAGAAGAGGATATTATATTAATTAATTATATTAATAATTTATATTAATTAAATCTATTAGTATATAATAATCTTAATTAAAATTATTTAATTTTATTTTTTATAAATAATAAATAAAAGACCAAGCAAGGTACCCCTTTTTAGTAAATATGTTGGAATATTAGATCTTTTAATCTGTCCTTTTTCCATCTCACTTATATTGTTTGGGTTTTAGGTGTGACCTGACCCATTGAATACCGGTCATCTGATACCTCGTCGGATACTTAAATTAATTGTCTGTATTAAGTAAGTAGAACGAAGAAGGGAGGTTATAGAAACGAAAGAATGGAAAAGGACGAAAAATTCAATAGCATTCTATATTGGAATTGGATTATAAATTGAATTTTTGATTTAGTATGGATAAAAAGTCTTCCTATGTTATACTATTAAATTCTCGACAATTAATTGATTTGATAGATTAGATCTATTGTTATTCATAATATTTTGATCCATTTGGCATCATCAGGATACAATTAACTTATTGAATTTACAGGAATCAAATTTTTCATCTCTATGGGATTAGATCCCGAGTTATTGTGAAACAAAAAAAAATGAGATTATGGAAGTTAATATTCTCGCATTTATTGCTACTACACTGTTCATTCTAGTTCCTACCGCTTTTTTACTTATCATTTACGTAAAAACAGCCAGTCAAAATAATTAATTTTAATTAAACTCGAATTATTAGTTCTTGTCAATAATTGAAGAAATGATGAGATAGTGTGTAGAAAAAACTATAGATATAATATCTATAGTTTTTTCTACACACTATCTCATATTGTATACAGATATAATATAGGTTTATATAATATAAATCAATTTAAAATTATGGTAGTGTCTCTAGAGTCCATTCCTCCCCCATACTACGAGGGAAAGGGAAAATGTAAAGACTACCATTAAAGCAGCCCAAGCGAGACTTACTATATCCATGTAAATTATGTCTCCTAATCTCTATCAAGGAATGATTCCACTATGATTATTGATCAATAATCATAGTGGAATTAACGGCGCAGAGTCAAAATGGGATTCTGATTTAAAACTTAAAATTCAATGAAGCTAATCGTAACAAATTCTCTATTATTGTATTGGATTTTCGGTAGAAGCGAGCCGTAAGTACAAATACGATACATATACCCTTGTCTTTCTTATATCAATATCAAAGGAGTCTTTCTAATAGTAAGATCCATTGTTTCTTTTGTTACCTTTTGTCTAAGCAAAAGATATAAAAATATATAGAAAAATTTACAGTCTTTTTTTGTCTTTGTCTAGAACTTACAGATTCTAAAAATTTTGTCAATCAGGCGACACCCAGATTTGAACTGGGGATAAAGGATTTGCAGTCCCCCGCCTTACCACTTGGCCATGTCGCCAAATCCGATCCAAAATAGGAATAAAAATATTATCTATACTCTATATATTCTAGTACTAAATTTAGTAATTTTATTTTTTGAAAGAAAAAAAGGGGGTTTCCAGTCATAGATTGAAAAATTCAGGCAGTAACCATTTCATTTACCTAATTTATGTTGAATTAGTGAACTAAATTTGTATCTCAAAGCATGTGTTTCCTTAATCGCATAAGAAAAGCAAATAACAAATCAGTATAAATTATTTATAAATCTTAATTTTGAATTATAACACCATATATGTGTATATGTAAACCCTAAAAAAGAAATTGTTACACAGAACAGAGGATCTCTCTCTTATTCTTATGCACATATTCCTAATAAAGAATCAGCATATTTGAATTTTGAATTCTATTTAATTCTATTCTAATATATATATAGAATGGTAAAGGAAAAATGTTTTATTAATTCCTGTCGCAAATTTGAACTTGTGTCAAAAATAATCTTCATTCTTAGGTCTCGTTTCCGTTCATACGTATGAAATAGAGATATAGAGTTGGTTAAAATTTCATGTGATTCAGTAAACAGAATATACATTCCATTATTGGCTCACTTTTCATCGAACTAACCTAACCATATGAGTCGATCTAACAATAATGGAATTTTTTCGATTAAAGAGGAAAGTTTAGATGCTCCGGAATAAAAATGAGGAAATGTCCACAATACCAGGATTTAATCAGATACAATTTGAGGGATTTTGTGGGTTCATTAATCGGGGCTTGGCGGAAGAATTTCATAAGTTTCCAAAAATTGAAGATACGGATCAAGAAATTGAATTTCAATTATTTGTGGAAAGATATCAATTGGTAGAACCCTTGATAAAAGAAAGAGATGCTGTATATGAATCACTCACATATTCTTCTGAATTATATGTACCCGCGGGATTAATTTGGAAAAGCGGTAGAGATATACAAGAACAAACTGTTTTTATTGGAAACATTCCTCTAATGAATTCCCTGGGCACCTCTATAGTAAATGGAATATACAGAATTGTAATCAATCAAATATTGCAAAGTCCCGGTATTTACTATCGTTCCGAATTGGATCATAACGGAATTTCTGTTTATACCAGTACTATAATATCAGATTGGGGAGGGAGATTAGAATTAGAAATTGATAGAAAAGCAAGGATATGGGCCCGCGTGAGTAGGAAACAAAAAATATCTATTCTAGTTCTATCATCGGCTATGGGTTCAAATCTAAAAGAAATTCTAGATAATGTTTGTTATCCCGAAATTTTCTTGTCTTTCCTGAATGATAAAGAGAAAAAAAAGATTGGGTCAAAAGAAAATGCAATTTTGGAGTTTTATCAACAATTCGCTTGTATAGGCGGGGATCCGGTATTTTCCGAGTCCTTATGTAAGGAATTA